GTCTATAGGTAAGCTATATGTTATTCAAGGCATCAATAGAAAACCCCCAATTTTTTGGGGTCCTGCTTATTTTCATTGGCTTCGGATTAGTAGAATAATTCGGAATAGCGGCCAAGATCTTGGGAAAATCCAAGTTAATGATCAATAGGTTTGGATAAATAATTTAGGAAAGATATTCTCATACTGACACAATATAAGGACAAGTATATGCGAAATCTATCCCTTTTTAGTTAAAAGTTTTCTTCGAATCCAACCTTTCCCTTTAAGGAATTTAATTGGTTAGCATAATATAATATCTAATAAATAGAAAATCGAATAGTGGATAATCTGTTATGAGAGAAAGAAAACATTCTTTGAAGAATCAAGATTCGTAATCAATCCTTGCCTTGTTTGTTGGATTAGGTCTAACTTTCTTGACTAAACTGCAAGCGTGGAACTTTACGAGATGAAATAGGGAAAGACAGAAGATAGAACTTAAAAGGATAATTGAAGTGACTCGTCTTCGAATCAACTTTGGTTGGGGTTCGAAAAAGGAATAAAAATAAAGTAAATTCAAGGAAGAGCTTTCCTTTTTTTAAGGGGCCCCTTGCTCGGGGGGTCGTGGAATGCTTTTCTTCTCCTCTTATTCCATATGGAATACAATCAGTTAAAATAAGAAGGAATAGGGGAATATTCGACTGTTTCAATTCTTTATTTATCTTATATTCCAAAATTCTCCCGAAAATCCAATTTAATTTTTCAATGGGGTTAGATGATCTAGTTCTTAATATTATTACTTTAAAGAACTGACAGATTCCACAACAAATCTCTTGATTCGGAATTAGAGACTCATGTCCCATCTGATGAATCGATTTTCTTTTACACTTCTGTATCTCACTCTATCTTGTTTTTTAGTATTATCTAAAATAACCGATGAATTATGAATTTTCCATAACTTAGGTAAGTGCTTTACCAACATATGTAGTGTAGTAAAAAAATAAATGGAATTTAACCCTTTCATGCTTACTATAACTAGTTATTTCGGTTTTCTACTGGCTGCTTTAACTATAACCCCAGCTCTATTTATTGGCTTGAACAAGATACGTCTTATTTGAAATGAATTGAATGAATAAGTCAGAAAATAAAAATCTTTCTTTTGGATTCCTGGTATTCTACGACTCTTTTCCACACTAATTATCAATTCTTTTCTTGGTCATTGAGATTCGTGGATAATTTAGACTACTATTTAGGGATAGATCGTACCTCTTTTTTTTTATCCCCTCGAACAAATCGAAATGATTGAAGTTTTTCTATTTGGAATCGTCTTAGGCCTAATTCCTATTACTTTAGCGGGATTATTCGTGACTGCGTATTTGCAATACAGACGTGGGGATCAGTTGGATCTTTGATTGAGTAATATTTCTTTTTTGATTGACCTCCTCCAGACCAGAGAGGAGGTCAAATTGGAGTTGCAATTCAACTTTGTTTTGTTAAGTTATTTTACTCTGCTTCGACATAAGATAGATGGAATCACGCTCTGTAGGATTTGAACCTACGACATCGGGTTTTGGAGACCCGCGTTCTACCGAACTGAACTAAGAGCGCTTTCATTCAAAAAGAAAACCCTTTTCTACTCCTAACGTGTCTCACGTACGTATAGTATCCACAAATTCAAGTTATACCCACTTTAATTGATCTCCTCGCTACTGCCCATAAAGAAGAAAGAAGTAATAGGTAGGGATGACAGGATTTGAACCTGTGACATTTTGTACCCAAAACAAACGCGCTACCAAGCTGCGCTACATCCCTTTTCCAAATTGTTGTATAATGGCATTGTACACAATTCCTGTCTTGTTTTCCACATCGTAATTTTCTTCTCTTTCTCTATCTATATAGAACCTTCTTGTCATTTCTTCTTTTTGGTCTCATATAATCAAGGAATGGTATACATCTAAAATCCTATCTAATTTCACCTATAAAAGAAAGATTACTATTCCTTGGTAATGTATAGGAAGAAGGGGTCATCTTTTTCTTTTTTAGGGGTAGGAAAATCTCGTCTATACCGTTCATTCGTTCATTCTATATATAGAATATTGATTTTGTTTTTTTAGTTAGGAATTTCGCCTAAACAAAAGAAATACAAATGATCTTGGGCAAGAGTATCTGATCATATATGTATTCCAATAAGGAAGGAGGATTTTCAATGCGGGATATAAAAACATATCTCTCTGTAGCGCCCGTGCTAAGTACTCTATGGTTTGGGGCTTTAGCAGGTTTATTGATAGAAATTAATCGTTTATTCCCAGATGCTTTGTCATTCCCTTTTTTTTAATTCTAGTTATTGCTATGCGAGGAATTCTTCGTGACATGACGCAAATTTTCCCTTTTTCAATCCTTTTTTTTTTAGTATAGGAAGGAAAAAGAAAGAAAAGATGGATTGGGTTGAACCTCAGAGTCATGAAAAATTCGGCAAATCCCATTTTGGAAAACAGAAATTCAATCAAAAGCGGTATCCAAGCTAAGTCAGGCCTCAGAAATCAGAGCATAGAAAGAGGCTGGGCTGGCTACTTAAATGAAAGGATTTCGAAGCAAAATCCTTGCTAATTCGACAAGGATTGTATTCTTTAATTATTTCTCTATTTTTTATTACTTAATTTAAGAATTTTAAAAATTTTTTATTCGAATGGATTTTATTCTTCTTCTTGGGATTCAAAATAGAAGAATAACAGAATAAGTAGAAGAATTAAGTTAAGTCAATCCAAAAAAGAAAGGAGGTTCATGGCCAAGGGGAAAGGTGTTAGAATCAGAGTTATTTTGGAATGTATCAGTTGTGTTCGAAAAGGTGCCAATGAGGAATCGACGGGGATTTCTAGATATAGTACTCAAAAGAATCGCCACAATACACCCGGACAATTAGAATTAAAAAAATTTTGTCGTTATTGTCGCAAGCATACGACTCATGACGAAATAAAAAAATAGGAGCATCGTGTGTTCGATCTTTCTAAAGAACAGATTTAATATATAGAACATAGATAGAATACAAAATACAAATCAATTCATTTGATTTCAGGTAGATATTATTTCATATGTATAGAGGGTATTCATATACTATATATGAATCAAATAATAATATGAATCAAATAATATATGGACCAAAGAAAGACTACTTCTTCTGGATCCAAAATTAATAAAATAAAGAAATCCATTTTTTTTTTTCAAATTTTAAAATAAAGAATAAATCATGTATACATCTAAACAACCTTTTCATAAATCTAAGCAAACTTTTCATAAATCTAAGCAAACTTTTCATAAATCCAAGCAAACTTTTCGTAAATCCAAGCAAACTTTTCGTAAATCCAAACAACCTTTTCGTAGGCGTCCTCGGATTGGCCCGGGGGATCGAATTGATTATAGAAACATGAGTTTAATTAATCGATTTATTAGTGAACAAGGAAAAATATTATCGAGACGAATAAATAGATTAACCTTGAAACAACAACGATTAATTACTCTTGCTATAAAACAGGCTCGCATTTTATCTTTCTTACCATTTCGTAACTATGAGAATGAGAAGCAATTTCAAGCCCAGTCAATTTCAATAATTACTGGTCCTAGACCCAGAAAGAATAGACATATTCCTCAATTAACGCAAAAGTTCAATTCCAATCGAAACTTAAGAAACTCCAACCAGAATTTAAGAAACAACAATCGGAACTTAAGTTCCGATTGTTGATGTTTTATTCGAAAGGGCCAGACCTATATAAAGAAAGTAATCCAGTTTTGATTCTTGTGTTTGTTATAAGAAAGAAAAATGGGGAAGAATAAATAGTTTTTTTATTTATTGCAACATGCTCGTTGATTCCTACCACTTAATCTTAATTTATTGTATCTTCCCGGAGTTCCCTCTCCGGGAATTCGGTTTTAATTATTCCTGTATATTACTTTTTTATCCATTTAATTGAGGATCTTTATTTTATTGGAAATCGTGTAAAGATTATTTGGATTTGATACAGCTACTTGTGCAAGCATTTTACGATTAAGAATCAATTCCTTCTTGTACAGATTGTGTATTAATTTACTATAACTATCGAATACTTTATATATCCGCGTTGCTGCGTTTATCCGAGTGATCCACAAACGACGAAAATCCCTCTTTTGCCTGCCTCTATCTCGATGAGAGGAAACAAAAGCTCTTCTTACTTGTTGAGTAATCATTCGATTAAGTCTTAAATGAGCCCCTCTAAAGTTTGAGGCAAATGAACGCATTTTTGTTCGTCGTCTCCGAGCTATATATCCTCGCGGAACTCTGGTCATTGAATCAAATTAACCTTAATGAATAACTAATGATTTCTCTTCTTTTAGCCATCCTTTTTCCCATTAATAACAAAACGAATTATTCCGATATATAAAATATTAATTCCAATGGCTTTTGCTACTGTAACCTTCCCAACCACGATTTTTTATTCTATTCTCTTCAGTTATTTCGCATAGAAATAACAAATTCTAACGATACTCAAAAAAATAGTGGGTTCCATCGTTTCTATGGTTCCCTTTTAAACGGTGAGGCCCTCTCTATACACCGGAGCCCTTTCTTTCATTTCATCAAAAGGTATTGTGAACTTGTATAGTTCACATTCTTTGGCTCTACCTATCCATTATAGAGTAAATAGCTCTTTTCACAATAAGAGTTATCCATACAGTGACGGCATTTAATTATGAAAGTTGGCTAAGTAGCTGACCCTGTTAGTCCGTTCTTTTAAGATAAAGGAGCATAAGCCTTTTTCTTTTTATTACTATTTCCTCCGCTTAATGGATAACCATTTTCTACCAATGGGGGAATTGCTTCTTAATTTCCAATTTAGATGATTGGATTTGCACCAAAGGAAACCAGAAATTCCATATACCATAGAAATCTAGGATAGAGAAGCTCTATCCTATTCATTGGTACCGATCATGGATACTTCAAAAATTGTCTTATTTGTTTGAACTCATGATCTGAACGAGTCGCACATACACCCTAGCACATGTTCCTCGACGCTGAGGACATCCCTTAAGCGCGGGCGATTTTCTAGCATTTCGTATTGGCTGTCTTGCGTTTCTAATAAGTTGTTTAACCGTTGGCATGTCGTATGTATATAGAAAAAAAAAAGGATTGGTTTAGATCGATCTTAACCTGATGATTGATCATCATGAAGTATTTCTATTTTCTATTAAATCGCAGAAAACCTGAATTTAGGTTTGAAATAAATTTACAAGAAATCTGGCCACTACCAATCCTTAAACATTTCTGGAAACCACACTGGATCAGTATCGCAGTGCTCGTCAATCATTTCATCCCCTACAATATCGACAAGTCCATAAGCTTTGGCTTCGTCTGCTGACATAAAAACATCCCTTTCCATGTCTTCGGATACAACCCAAAAAGGCTTGCCTGTTCTTAGGGCATAAACCCTTGTGATCATTTCGCGAACTTTGTGTAACTCTTCCACTTCTAGTAAAAATTCTGGTGTCCTTGCCCGATAATAAGCACTAGCAGGTTGGTGAAGCATAATCCTCGCGTGAGGGAATGCTATACGCTTGGTGGGTTCGCCTCCAAGCAGAATGAAGGATGCCATGGACGCAGCCATTCCGAGGCATATTGTATATATATCTGGTGTCACCGTTTGCATCGTATCAAAAATCGCCATTCCTGAGATTAGCCACCCGCCTGGGGAGTTTATAAACAAAAAAATATCGCTAATTCCATCTTCTATACTGAGATATACCATGAGACCTGTAATATGATTCGTGACCTCGCAACGAATCTCTTGACCTAAAAAAAGTGTCCTTTCTCGATACATAACATTGTATAAGTCAACCCAAGTCGCTTCTTCATCTCCGGGAATCCGGTAAGGTACTTTTGGAACACCAATGGGCATATTAGATTAATATTATTAAATTTAAGTAAGAAAACTACACTTTAATATGGAAACGTAAGAATGGAAGAGAAAGAAAGAATCCGCAGTTTATTGTCTTCATTTTTTTTTTCTTATTCTATATGAATACTATAGATTCTATTAATACGTAGATTGAAATAATACATATAAGGAAGGTAAGACAGATTGAATAAAGAAAAAGGAATCGGTGATTGGAATGATAAACAAAGAGGGATAGGGATCTATTCTTCGTTTTTTCCAAATAGGCCAAGCTACCCATTGCATATTGGCACTTATCGAGTATAGAATAGATCTGCTTCTCTTTCTTCTTACGAACAGAATTGGCTTCTTATTTTTAATGGAATGAAATAAATATTCACGCTTTCTGACACAGAATCCCCTAGAGGGGTTAGGTACATAGGATATAGATAGTCTTTTCCAATGCGATAAAATAAAGGGACATCGTGTCTATTTTTCTTTGCTAAAGGGGTATTTCCATGGGTTTGCCTTGGTATCGTGTTCATACTGTTGTATTGAATGATCCGGGTCGATTGCTTTCGGTGCATATAATGCACACAGCTTTAGTTTCTGGTTGGGCCGGCTCGATGGCTTTATATGAATTAGCGGTTTTTGATCCCTCTGATCCTGTTCTGGATCCAATGTGGAGACAAGGTATGTTCGTAATTCCCTTCATGACTCGTTTAGGAATAACCAATTCGTGGGGTGGTTGGAGTATTTCAGGAGGAACTGTAACGAATCCGGGTATTTGGAGTTATGAAGGTGTGGCAGGTGCGCATATTGTGTTTTCTGGCTTGTGTTTCTTGGCAGCTATCTGGCATTGGGTATATTGGGACCTAGAAATATTCTGTGATGAGCGGACAGGAAAACCCTCTTTGGATTTGCCCAAGATCTTTGGAATTCATTTATTTCTTGCAGGGGTGGCTTGCTTTGGCTTTGGCGCATTTCATGTAACGGGTTTGTATGGTCCTGGGATATGGGTGTCCGATCCTTATGGACTAACTGGAAAAGTACAAGCTGTAAATCCAGCGTGGGGTGTAGAAGGTTTTGATCCTTTTGTTCCGGGGGGAATAGCTTCTCATCATATTGCTGCGGGTACATTGGGCATATTAGCGGGCCTATTCCATCTTAGTGTCCGTCCGCCTCAACGTCTATACAAAGGATTACGTATGGGCAATATTGAAACTGTACTTTCCAGTAGTATCGCTGCTGTTTTTTTTGCAGCTTTCGTAGTTGCCGGAACTATGTGGTATGGGTCAGCAACTACCCCAATCGAATTATTTGGGCCTACTCGTTATCAGTGGGATCAGGGATACTTTCAGCAAGAAATATATCGAAGAGTTAGCGATGGGTTAGCCGAAAATCTTAGTTTATCAGAAGCTTGGTCTAAAATTCCCGAAAAATTAGCCTTTTATGATTATATTGGTAATAATCCGGCAAAGGGGGGATTATTCAGAGCAGGCTCAATGGACAACGGGGATGGAATAGCTGTTGGATGGTTAGGACATCCCGTCTTTAGAGATAAAGAAGGACGCGAGCTTTTTGTACGCCGTATGCCTACTTTTTTTGAAACATTTCCGGTTGTTTTGGTAGATGAAGAGGGAATTGTGAGAGCGGACGTTCCTTTTAGAAGAGCAGAATCCAAATATAGTGTTGAACAAGTAGGTGTAACGGTGGAGTTCTATGGTGGCGAACTTAATGGAGTAAGTTATTCTGATCCTGCTACTGTAAAAAAATATGCGAGGCGTTCCCAATTAGGGGAAATTTTTGAATTAGATCGGGCTACTTTGAAATCGGATGGTGTTTTTCGCAGCAGTCCAAGGGGTTGGTTCACTTTTGGTCATGCTACCTTTGCTTTGCTCTTCTTTTTCGGACACATTTGGCATGGCGCTAGAACCTTGTTCCGAGATGTTTTTGCTGGTATTGATCCAGACTTGGATGCTCAAGTGGAATTTGGAACATTCCAAAAAGTTGGAGATCCAACTACAAGGAGACAAGCAGTCTGATACCACATTGCTATGGTATCTTTCATCTCTCTTTTTTGATTTGACATGGGAAACATCTCCCATCCTTTCTTTGACTCTTTTTCTTTCTTTATCTTTATATGGGAAAAGATCCCAAATGACAAATGAATAGGTGTGGAAGTTATAATTGTAAATAAACCACGATCGAATCTATGGAAGCATTGGTTTATACGTTCCTTTTAGTTTCGACTTTAGGGATAATTTTTTTCGCTATCTTCTTCCGAGAACCACCTAAGGTTCCGACTAAAAAAATGAAATAATTTCATTGAAGTAAGAAGTCTCCCAGATGGGGAGACTTCTTACTTCAATTAGTCCCCGTGTTCTTCGAATGGATCTCTTAATTGTTGAGAGGGTTGCCCAAACGCGGTATATAAGGCATACCCAGTAAAGCTTACAAGTAAACCAGATATGGAGATGGCGACTAAAGTTGCTGTTTCCATTTTTATAGAATTTCAAGATTACAATGGATCTACGAAAAGATCTTGTATTTACAACTACAACGGAATAGTATACAAAGTCAACACCAATGATTAAATAGAATTTATGGCTACACAAACCGTTGAAGATAGTTCTAGACCTGGGCCAAGACGAACTCGCGTAGGTAGTTTATTGAAACCCTTGAATTCGGAATATGGGAAAGTAGCTCCGGGTTGGGGGACTACTCCTTTTATGGGGGTCGCAATGGCTTTATTCGCGATATTCCTATCTATCATTTTAGAAATTTATAATTCTTCTGTTTTACTGGACGGAATTTTAATGAATTAGGTTTCTACTAACTAAAACTACGAAGTCATTGTTTTTCCATCCAAAAAAGCCTTTCTACTTTAAGCTATACATTTCTAGACATTCTGGTAGTTCGACCGTGGAATTTTTTTGTTTTGGTATCTCTGGAATATGAGTGTGTGACTTGTTAGAATGGATCCTATTGATAATACATAGAAAGGGCCTGTTATCTCTATCAAGATGATTCTAATTCGTCGGATATTTTTTATTCTAGTATCTGGAACACGAAATAGATAGAGTGGATCAAGAAAAAAAATGGAACTATGATTCATACTCACTATTCAGACCTCGCAACCAGACTGAAAAAAATTCAAGTAGTTTTTAATAAAAAAAGAAATTTTCTTCCTTCCAATTTTGTTTGCCCAAAAGACAACTTTTTTTTCTCTCGATTTTGTCGAGTTATTACACGGATTCAATAAATGATCATCAAGCGGTTCTTATTCGAAGAACCCTTGCCTTTTGGTTAGCTTGAGACTCAATCATCGTGGCTCTAGTATGAATCTAAGGTTTTAATTGAACTGATTCATAGGATCGCAACAAGATAATTTCTATCAGAAAACTACTAGAATTTTTGCTTTATTTATTTACTAGTAAAACAAGAGTAAATCTGCATTACGCAAAAAAAAAAAAAAGAAATCCAAAATAGGGAAGAGAAAAGTCAAGAAGCCTCTAATGACCAACATAAGGGAAAGAAAGAAAGACAGATGAGCCAACTTGAGATTTTTTGGCATTATCATCACAAAGAATAAGTTCTGGATTTTTCTTATTTCATATCTTCAAGGCAAATCGACCCAATCCAGTGGCTGATGAAGTTTTGAACCTTTTTTTTTTCTAATATCCGTTGAAAATTTGTGTGTTTCTGCTTGAGCCGTACGAGATGAAATTTTCATATACGGTTCTCGGAGGGGGACTCGGGTTAGTTACCTATCTCAATAAAGTATATGATTGGTTTGAGGAACGTCTTGAGATTCAGGCAATTGCGGATGATATAACTAGTAAATATGTTCCTCCTCATGTCAACATATTTTATTGTTTAGGGGGAATTACACTTACTTGTTTTCTAGTACAAGTCGCTACCGGTTTTGCTATGACTTTTTACTACCGCCCAACCGTTACAGAGGCTTTTTCCTCGGTTCAATACATAATGACCGAGGCCAACTTTGGTTGGTTAATCCGATCAGTTCATCGATGGTCAGCAAGTATGATGGTTCTAATGATGATCCTGCACGTATTTCGTGTGTATCTCACAGGTGGATTTAAAAAACCCCGCGAATTAACTTGGGTGACAGGTGTGGTTTTGGGTGTATTGACTGCATCGTTTGGTGTAACTGGTTATTCTTTGCCTTGGGATCAAATTGGTTATTGGGCAGTCAAAATTGTGACAGGTGTACCTGAAGCGATTCCGGTAATAGGATCGCCTTTAGTGGAGTTATTACGTGGAAGTGCTAGTGTGGGCCAATCCACTTTGACTCGTTTTTATAGTTTACATACCTTTGTACTGCCTCTGCTTACTGCCGTATTTATGTTAATGCACTTTCCAATGATACGTAAGCAAGGTATTTCGGGTCCTTTATAGGGAAGCCATATCATAGAGAAAGATAATTCTAATTTTCATATATCATATCGGGTAGGTTGTGGTATTTCATTGCTACAAACATGGGTTATTGTAAAATAAGACATGTCATTTGGATACTTTTCTTCAACTCCGAAGTATTTTGATACAAATAGTTGAAGTTCATTTTATGAAAGAAAATAAGGCGGATTATGGGAGTGTGTGACTTGAATTATTGATTTGGCCATGCAGATAAAGAATTGGATCTGCCACATTAGAATTCACAACCAAAGGTGTCTCCGCATCCAATCAACACGTAAGTCCCCTATCTAGGAAGGATAGGCTGGTTCACTTGAGGAGAATATTTTCTATGATCATACCCCAACCATGTCATCCATGAACAGGCTCCGTAAGATCCCATAGAGTAGAAATAGAATAAGTCATGTGACATGATCCAATTCTCTATTTATTACACTTACTTTTTTTATTATAGTATGGAAATGCATTCATTTTCTTTGCATCGATTGCGATCCGCAATACTATCGGAGTAAAAGAAGGTATCTAAAGAAGAACGTAGGCTAGACTTTTTGATTTTTTATTAGTAACAAGTAAATACTTTGTTTGGACGTAAGAAACTTGCGATATTGAGGGGATAAACACCAACTAATCAAGAGACATGAGACAATCCACAAAGCAATTGATCATGATCAAATTTGCAAGCCAACTTGGATATTGAGCATTTACCCATAAGAATAAGATTCTTTTCAATAAAATAAGTAGTTGTAGGTGCAACTTCGGAAAAGAGAATCTGATAAAGCTTTTCTTACCTAGAGTCATTGAGTCATTATATACCTTATTCTATTATGGATCTTCCACGGTCTTTTTTCTTTCATTCTTGCTCGAGCCGGATGATGAAAAATTCTCATGTCCGGTTCCTTTGGGGGATGGATCCTAAAGAATTCACCTATCCCAATAACAAAGAAACCTGACTTAAATGATCCTGTATTAAGAGCAAAATTAGCTAAAGGGATGGGACATAATTATTACGGGGAACCCGCCTGGCCCAACGATCTTTTATATATTTTTCCAGTAGTAATTCTAGGTACTATTGCATGTAATGTAGGTTTAGCGGTTCTCGAGCCGTCAATGATTGGTGAACCGGCGGATCCGTTTGCAACTCCTCTGGAAATATTACCCGAGTGGTACTTCTTTCCCGTCTTTCAAATACTCCGTACAGTACCCAATAAGTTATTGGGCGTTCTCTTAATGGTTTCTGTGCCAACGGGCTTATTGACAGTACCCTTTCTAGAGAATGTCAATAAATTCCAAAATCCATTTCGTCGCCCAGTAGCTACGACCGTTTTTTTAATCGGTACTGCAGTAGCTCTTTGGTTAGGTATTGGAGCAACATTACCCATTGAAAAATCCTTAACTTTAGGTCTTTTTTAGGGATTTTTCAGGTTGATTCATTCAACCGTGAAGTACCGTGCATAGGTATCTAGGAAATAGTTACTTCCAAGTGAATCTTCCCTAGATACCTAAAATCCATTTTATTATGATCCATTTCGCGAAAATATAGATTGTGCCAAAGATGCAAAATTGTTTTCTTTTTTCTTTTTATTCTAACTCGAAAAAGAAGAAGAGGAAAAAATTGCAATGGATTTAAAACGAGAACTTATTCTTAGGTAAATCGATTGGGAGATGCTTCTCTAGAGTGTCCCATATCTGTTTTCCATCTTCCATACGAAAACTGTCAATTCTCATAAGATCTTCTTCAGTCTTACTCAAAAGGTCCAATAGTGTATGTATATTGGCCCTTTTGAGACAATTATACGTTCTAGAAGGCAATTCTAATTGATCAATAAAAATACAATTCAATGGAATTCCTTTTTTGTTTTTCTTTAGATTAGTTAATCTTTTTTGAAAGGTTAAAAGGGGTGGAGTAAACCTGTTTTTATTTTCTTCGAAACTAGTGCCCTCTTCCTCCGCGTGTAGAAAAGGAAGAAATAAATCAATCAAATTACGAGAAGCCTCATAAAGCGCTTCCTTAGGGGTTAAACTTCCATTCGTCCATATTTCTAGAAAAAGTATCTCGTGTTTTTCATTTCCATTCCCACAAGAAAAAATACTATAATTCACATTTCGAACAGGCATGGATACAGCATCTATGGGATAACTTCCATCTTGAGAGTTCTTTCTGAGTTCCGTGTGATATCCGCGATCTCTCTTGATCTGTAACTCAATACAGAAATCAATGGGCTCTGTCAAGTTAGCTATAGGTTGTGCCGTATCAACGATCTCTACGGAAGGTGGTAAGATGATATCTTGAGCAGTTATGTATCTAGGACCTTTGACGCAAATTGATGCGTCTCTAACTCCATAGAGATTACTTCTCAATACAATTTCTTTCAAATTTAGTAAAATTTCTTGTACGGATTCTTCAATACCAGCTATTGTAGAATATTCGTGTGGCACGCTCCCAAATTTTGCACGTGTGATACATGTTCCTTCTATTTCTCCAAGTAAAGCTCTTCGCAAGGCAATACCGACGGTATCCGCTTGACCTTTTCTAAGCGGGGACAAAATGAAACGACCATAATAAAGACGCTTACTATCTACTCTTGATTCAACACACTTCCACTGTAGTGTTTGAGTGGATCCTGCTACCTCCTCTCGAACCATAATAGACTAGTATTATTATTTGATCATTGAATCGTTTATTTCTCTTGAAAGCGTTTTAATTCTTTTACAGACGTCTTTTTTTAGGAGGTCGACATCCATTATGCGGCATAGGTGTTACATCGCGTATACAACTTAATCGTACACCACTTTTAGCAATGGCTCGTAATGCGGCATCTCTTCCACTACCAGCACCCTTTACCATAACTTCTGCTCGTTGCAAACCCACTGTACGAATAGCATCTACTGCTGTTCTTTGACCAGCATAGGGTGATGCTTTTCTTGAGCTTTTGAATCCACAAGTACCCGCGGAGGACCAGAAAACCACCCGACCTTGCGGGTCTGTAACAGTTATAATGGTATTGTTGAAACTAGCTTGAACATGAATAACTCCTTTTGTTATTCTACGTGCACTTTTCCGTAAACTAAAACGCGCATTCCTACGCAAACCAATACGCACTCTCCTACGTGAACCAATTTTTGGTATAGCTTTTGTCATATTTTATTATCTCATAAATATGAGTTAGAAATAACAAAAAGAAAAAAAGATACAAAGATATCCGTTTCAGGGTAAAATATATCCTTTACTTTAATTATTAATTATTTTATTTGGAATTTGGACGTTTCCGCGGGTACTTTTTTTACTTTTTAGAAAGTAAAGTTCTTTTTCGAAAGATTACCCCTGCCTTTGTTTATGCTTCGGATTGGAACAAATGACTCTAATTCGTCCACGCCTACGAATCAGTCGACATTTTGTACAAATTTTACGAACGGAAGCTCTTATTTTCATATTTCCTTATTCCTTTCTTAAACTATGAATCTAATCTTTGGGAAAAAATAAGTCTCTTCGCTTGAATTTTGGAACTTTGAATTTATTACCCTAGAAAAAAGAAAAACCTAATCCTTTGAATCTTTGGTATCCTTCAAATCTTCGGTATCCTTCGAGTCTTCGGTACGCTTCGAATCCTTATGGGGAAGTCTATAAATTATACGTCCTTTGCTTGAATCATAACGACTTACTTCAATTTTGACCCTATCCCCCATCAGTATTCGTATAGAACTAGACCGGATCTTTCCTGAAATATAGCCCAGGATGATGGTGTCATTCTCTAGGCGAACGCGGAACATTCCGTTGGGTAGGGCTTCCGTAACTAAACCTTCGAAAGTGACTTTTGCTTCTCTCGGGTTTTTTTTTTCTCTGCTATTTTTTTTTTCTGTCATATTTTTTTTCTCCTATTTTTCTATTTTGATTTTCAAATAAAAAAAAACGTTGTATTTTTATTTGAAAAATAGGAAGTTCGAGATAGAATTCGAGTACTATAGGAGGGGCGATTACCATATATAACATAAGACTTCTCCCCCAATTCTGTTTAGTCGAGCTTCTCGATCTGTCATTATACCTCGAGAAGTAGAAAGAATAGCAATTCCCATTCCGCCCAAAACTTTAGGAATTCCTTGATAGTTGGCATAAATTCGTAAGCCGGGTCGGCTGATACGCTTTAAAAAGGTTCTAGTTCTATATATTCCTTTTCTAGTCTTTCTCTTTTGATGTCGCAAAGTTGAAACCAAGAAATATCTGTTACTTTCCTGATGTTTCCGAACACTTTCAATAAAACCCTCTCGTAGAAGTATTTTAACAATGTTTTCGGTAATATTTGTAGATACTACTCGAACTGTTCCTTTTTTATTCATGTCCGCGTTTCTTATAGAGGTTAGTAAATCAGCAATAGTGTCCTTGCCCATAAGACTCTAATTCTAGGTTCCTCCTAATTTTTCTATAATCAACATGTTTTCTTTTTTTTTCTTTTACTTTTGGATTTTAAAGCATATACGTGAGACATAATCTACTAATTTTTTCTTTGATCTATATCTCGCCTACTAGTATTTATAATACTTCAGGAGCTAATGAAACTATTTTAGTAAAATTCAATTCTCTCAATTCCTCGGCGATCGCGCCAAAAACTCGAGTTCCTTTTGGATTTCCTTTTTGATCAATGATAACCGCTGCATTGTCATCATAGCGTATTATTATACCGTCTTCGCATTTGAACTCTTTACATGTACGTACAATTACAGCTCGAATTACTTCGGATCTTTCTAGAGGCATTTGGGGCACTGCGTCTTTGATTACAGCAACAATAACATCACCAATACGAGCATATCGCTGATTACTAGCAGCTCCTATGACTCGAATACACATCAATTTTCGAGCTCCACTGTTATCTGCTACATTTAAAAGGGTCTGAGGTTGAATCATATTATTTTGATTTCAATTTGTTATTTCTATGCAAAAGGATGAAAGAAATATTGTCTTTCCAGAAAAAAAAAACCAGGTTTTTTTTATCTTCAATACTCCTTTTTTGGGATGCTATATCTCTAATCGAAGAAATTGACTTCGTATGGGCATTTTACTGGCAGCTATGGAGATAGCTGCTCTAGCTACAGTTTCAGATACTCCGCCCATTTCATAAAGTATTCGACCTGGTTTAACAACGGCTACCCAATATTCGGGGGATCCCTTTCCTGAGCCCATACGTGTTTCCGTGGGTCTTAGTGTAACCGGTTTGTCGGGAAATATACGTACCCATATTTTTCCACCACGACGTGCATATCGTGTCATTGCTCTTCGTCCTGCTTCTATCTGTCTCGACGTGATCCAAGCGGGTTCAAGTGCTTGCAGAGCATATCTACCAAAACAAATACGATTGCCTCGGCAGGATTTTCCCTTCATTCTTCCTCTATGTTGTTTACGAAATCTGGTTCTTTTGGGGTTATAGTCGATGGTTCTTTCTTAGTTCCATCTCTACTGCAAAACTGGACATGAGAGTTTCTTCTCATCCAGCTCCTCGCGAATGAAATGAGAAAGCGTGCAAATTTCTCTAATTCCATAATATTTTGGAATATTATGGATAGATGCACATTAATAGATAATAGAAAAAGTTAGGGTTTTTTTAATATTGAATATTGAATTTGTTAAAATAGAAAAATATATAGTCAAGAAAGAAGATCTAGAATATATCTAGATGTGTGTGTCTATTTATCTATATTCTATATTTATAGATAATGTAATCTTTCTTAAAAAAAAATCTCCTTATTTCGACTCTTATTGAATCGCGGGAAAGTATTCTAATTCAATAAAGATTTCGCGGGCGAATATTTACTCTTTCCTGTCTTATTTGTTAATTTATAACCTTACCAAATAAGGCAATTTTTTTGGTTTGTTCCGCCATCCCACCCAATGAAGTCTTAGGATTCTTTTCAATAAAATCCTATGCAGTCATAGGTTCTGTCGTTCCCACTACTTCTCCTTTAATGGTTAGGTCTGAATCCCACAATGGAGCTTTCCAAAAATTTCTTTCCGAGTCAATTTTCTCAGTTTTATTAACCCGGGCCGCTCTTTATTTTATTATTGCTTAAAATTTCTATTTTTTGTTTCAAGTTACGATTTCGAATTCTCTGTTATTTTTATTATATTGATGCTTTATCACATTGCCTTTTATGATGTAACTCATAGACCATACATATTGGAATCCTATATCTTTCTTATTCTTCTTCCTTCTTTCTATCATCCCTCCTTTTATCCACATCCCTTTAGTTTTGCTTCACAACCTAGAATCCGTTTTCTTTTTTAGAGAAAAAATTGCAGTTGCTACAACTATATGATAGATCTACTCATTTATGATAGATGTATTTATTCATATAGTGACTGTTTCTTAGTTAGGATCTCGACAATACGAAGCAATAGGTTGGTTATTAGTTAATTTTCTATAATTACTAAGTTTTTTCTTTTTCTATTTATAGTAGGGTTCAGTCAATTTTTTTTGAATCTCCATTTTTGACTCTAAAGAAAAAACTAACGAGTCACACACTAAGCATAGCAATTATATTAAAAGATTTATCAATTTTCATTAAATCTTATAGAAAGAGGTAGAATTGCTTCTTTTTTTTCAGGGATTTCAGGAAAAATAAGGCTCTTGTCATTTTTTATTCTATCACTGAACAGAATGGGAAGACAAGGCTAGTTATTCTTCGTCTACGAATATCCAAATTTTTACACCTAATACTCCATAGATAGTTCGAATTGGATAGCAGCAATAATCAATTTTAGCGCGAATTGTTTGGAGGGGAAGTCTACCCTTTTTGATGCATTCGGCACGTGCAATTTCTTTCCCTGCGAGACGACCTGCAATTTTTACTTTTACCCCCCTTATATCTGCTTTTTTAGTTAATTCAATGGCTTTTTTCATTGCCTTTCGGAATGAAACTCTATTTTTTAATTGGAAAGCTATATATTCTGCAAGAATGTTAGGTTGTCTATAAGGTTCTTTAACTTTTTCAATAGCAATATTAAGTCTCTGGTTTACAGAATTAACTTCCTTTTGTAGATCTTTCTCTAATTCTTCGATTGCTCCTTTTTTCTTTAATAAGTTGGGGAATCCAATATGGATTATGACGTGGATCGTATCGATTTCTTTTTGAATTTCTATACGTGTAATTACTTCAGAACTTGAGCCTGAGTCCATTTTTCTATTATGTGTAATTACTTCGGAACTTGAGTCTGATTCTATTTTTCTATTCGAGCCTTTTTTCCTATTCTTTTGTATATAGTTCTTGATACAATTCCGTATTTTTTTATCTTCCTGTAGACCTTCAGAATAATTTTTTGGTTGTGCGAACCAAAAGGAATGGTGATTTTGGGTTGTACCAAGTCTGAAACCGAGTGGATTTATTTTTTGTCCCATATTTTTCTATTCTATTTTTTTTTTACTGGGAATCGAAATCTAAGATGGATCTAAAGATTATTTAGATTTCTTTACTATATTTAGTACAATTGTTATATGACACATGGTTTTTTTTATGGGACAACTACGTCCTCGAGCTCGAGGTCTTAATTTTTTCATGATAGTACTCCTACTGACTTCGGCTTTAGTGATGAATAAATTCGCTTTGTCGAAATCCCTATAATGAGTAGCATTTGCTGCTGCCGAATAAACCAACTTTAGGATGGGATAAGATGCTCGATAAGGCATGAGGTTCAGTATCATAACAGTTTCCTCGTAGTAACGCCAGCGAATCTCATCAAGAACTCTTTGTGCTTTGAAAACAGACATATGGATGCGTTTTTGTGCTTTGAAAACCCGTTCGAACTTAAGTAGACGATCGGTTGGAACTTTCCTTGCGAGTTTCCTTAGCCCACTCTTCTTCTTCTTTATCCTAGGGGTATACTTTACCAGTTTGAAACTTGTCATAAATAAGGTTATTCCCCGGGTTATTCCCCGCCTACCTTTGTTTTTTTTTTATTTTGAATCTTTCTATTCTGAATTCAGTTAACGACGAGATTTAGTATCTTTTCTTGCACTTTCATAACTCGTGAAATGCCGAGTAGGCACGAATTCCCCCAATTTGCGACCTACCATAGGATTTGTTATGTAAATAGGTATATGTTCCTTTCCATTATGAATCGCGATTGTATGGCCAACCATTGCGGGTAGAATGCTAGATGCCCGGGACCACGTTACTATTGTTTCTTTCTCCTCCTTCATATTGACCTTTTCGATTTTTGCCAATAAATGATGAGCTACAAAAGGATTCGTTTTTTTTCGTGTCACAGCTGATTACTCCTTTTTTCCATTTTAAAGAGTGGCATTCTATGTCCAATATCTCGATCGAAGTATGGAGGTCAGAATAAATAGAATAATGATGAATGGAAAAAAGAGAAAAATCCTTTAGCTGGATAAGGGGCGGATGTAGCCAAGTGGATCAAGGCAGTGGATTGTGAATCCACCATGCGCGGGTTCAATTCCCGTCGTTCGCCCATCGCATTATTGCAAATTCCAAAAATGCAATTTTCCATATTCCTAGTTACGTATTTACTTACGGCGACGAAGAATAAAACTATCACTATATTTTTTCCTTTTCCTAGTTCTTCTTCCAAGCGCAGGATAACCCCAAGGGGTTGTGGGTTTTTTTCTACCAATGGGGGCTTTCCCTTCACCGCCCCCATGGGGGTGGTCCACAGGGTTCATAACTACCCCTCTTACTACGGGGCGTTTACCTAGCCAACACTTAGATCCGGCTCTACCCAAACTTTTTTGGTTCACCCCAACATTACCCACTTGTCCGACTGTTGCTAAGCAATTTTGGGATACCAAACGGACCTCCCCAGATGGTAATCTTAAAGTGGCCGATTTACCCTCTTTTGCAATCAGTTTCGCTACAGCACCTGCTGCTCTAGCTAATTGCCCACCCCTTCCACGTGTGATTTCTATGTTATGTATGGCCGTGCCTAAGGGCATATCGGTTGAAGTAGATTCTTCTTTTCTCTCAAAAAACCCCTTCCCAAACTGTACAAGCTTCTTCCAAAGCATACAGCTTTCTAGATGTATATGACGATCTCTAGACAGATGGATCTTATATGAATCGTATGATGAAGTACCACATGAGTGGATATATAGGAAAGGAATCCAAATCTGCCGAATCGCTCATGTTATGATCTTCTACATCCTAGGTCTCCGCGTTCCGTCATCTGGCTTATGTTCTTCATGTAGCATTCAGATCGAATGACTCTATGAAATTACGTCGATACTTCCACATATTATGGGTAACGTAGGAGACATCCCTATTTTCCCCGGGGGGTCTTAATTACCACTGCTTAGCTTTCAATTCGCCTCTGACCATCAAATTAAATGTGAATAACCCGTCCTCCTCTCTTTGAAACAAGGGGCGCTTCCGGTTCTGTGCGTGCTTCAAACAATTTTGTCTTCTCCATATTACCATATCTCTAGAGTCAATAATTTTCTATGAGGAACTACTGAACTCAATCACTTGCTGCCGTTACTCAACAGTTTTCTGTTGAGGTCTATCCCGTAGAGGTAGTCAAATTGGATCAGTGATCGATTTCTAGGTTTCGTCGTAAACCTAATTGGTTACTTCCAATTACGTAAATCAATAGTTCAAACCGCACTCAAAGGTAGGGCATTTCCCATTGATATAGGAACTTTTGTACCAGAAACAATAGTATCTCCAATTATAGCCCCTCTGGGATGTAAAATATATCTCTTCTCACCATCCCCATAGTGTATGAGACAAATGTATGCATTTCGATTAGGGTCGTATTCTATGGTTACGATTCTACCAGATATGTCTTTTTGATTCCGTCGAAAATCGATTTTACGGTATAGGCGCTTATGACCTCCCCCTCTATGCCTTGCGGTAATGATTCCTCTGGAATTACGACCTTTACCACAACGGTGCCGTCCATGGATCAAATTATTTCGTGGATTGGATTTCACTTGCCTGTCTACGGTTCCCTTGCGTGTGCTCGGGATAGGTGTTTTGTATAAATGTTTCGCCGTATTATTAAGTATTCTCCTTTAGTTTTTTTCTCTATCTAGAAGTGGAATAGAATAACCCGGTTGAAGGGTAATGATCATACGTCTGTAATGCATTGTATGTCCCAGAATAGGTCCCATTCTTCTACCCTTTCCGGGTAGTCGATGGCTATTCACAGCTACTACCTTAACACCAAAGAAGAGTTCGACCCAATGCTTTATTTCTGTCTTAGTGAATCCCGATTCGACATTAAAAGTATATTGATTCTTTCCCAATAAACGAAGACTTTTTTCTGTAAATACTGCGTATTTGATTCCATCCATAAATCGACTTTCCCTCCTATGCTCTGAGTTCCAGTATCGATAAGAATTCGAGTTCTTATTGTTCTTATGTTATGGTATGAATATACCATACCAATTCGTTATGTATGGATGATGGATGAGATTCCATGGATAGAGAGCCAGTTCCAATAGACTTATGGAACGTTCCCGTTCGCGTGCATCCAGCAGGAATTGAACCCGCAAATTTACCAATTATGAGTTGGGCGCTTTAACCATTCAGCCATGGATGCTTAACAGGGATCATCGTACATCGTAAATAACCAATTTTCATATAGAAAGACATATCATAGAAAAATGAAATCGAAAATATTCGGAGATGGCAAATATTCGGAGATGACTATGAAAACACCTCTCTGGATCCTCGAATTGAAAGAGAGATTGAGAGGGATCAAGAATCCTAATTCTCGCTATTTGGAATGGATCCAATTCTATTGAGTCTGACTCATAGTGATCATTTCTCTTTAGCAAAGAATGACCTTGGTTATCAAAGGATTGAACAACCGGGATCCATTTACTTATGATACCTAGTTGACATTGATAACAAGGATCTAATGAATTATGAGTTTAATAGATCCTCTTTAGCAGAAAGACGTATATTCCTTGCTCATTATCAGACAATCACTTATTCCCAAACCTCGTGTGGGGCTAATCGTTTTCATTTACCATCTCATGGAAAACCCTTTTCGTTCCGCTTAGCCCTATCGGGTATTTTAGTGATAGGTTCTATAGGAACTGGACGATCCTATTTGGTCAAATACCTAACGAAAAATTCCTATTTTCCTTTCATTAAGGTACGAGGGCTTCTTATTCCACAAGAACGAAAGCACCTTTTCATTCTTTCATATACTAGGGGTTTTTACTTGGAAAAGACAATGTTCCATACTAAAGGATTCGGGTCCATAACCACGAGTTCCAGTGCACTAGATCTTGTAGCACTTAGCAACGAGGCCCTATCCATTAGTATTCCACATAAGAAATCCATTATAGAAACTAATACAATTAGATTGGCTCTTCATAGACAAACTTGGGGTTTGCGAGCCAAGGTAAGACCGGCTCGGGATCATGGGACCCTTTTCTATCAGATAGGAGGGGCTCTTGTACAAAATAGACTTCTAAGTAATAACCCCATAGAATCTATCTATATAAAGATAAAGAGGCAATCGTGTCAGGAAGCGGGTTTTTCTTTGGCCAAAGGGTACTTCGAACTTGGAACGAGCATGAAGAGATTAACGAGACTTCTTTCTCTTTTGAGTTTTTATGGCGGACCGGTCGCGCAAGATCTTTGGTCTTCCCCCGGAACCGATGAAAAAAAGTGGGTCGCTTCTTATGGACTCGCTCAGAATGATTCTTCTCTATCTATAGTTCATGGCCTATTAGAAGTAGAAGGTGCTCTGGTGCAATCCTTACCGACAGAAAAAGATTGCAGTCAGGTTGATAATAATCGAGTGCCATTACTTCGTCGGTCCGAACCAAGGAATCCGTTAGAAATGTTTTGAAATGGATATTGTTCTCTCTTTGATCAGGGATTGCTATATGAAAAGAAGTGGAGTTTGAAAAAGGGAACGGAATGGTCAAACCGGAACTGCTAGAGGAACGAATTTTCAATAGCATAACTTGGGCTCCTAGAATATGGCGCCCTTGGGACAATCTATTTGATTGCAGGGTTTTGTTCCGAAGCAAAGATATCCGCGGAGGCCGGTTCGTTCGTCCTATTCTGATATTCAGGACCAAGAGGTACTGGATTCTCTTTCGGATAGGCCCTGAAAGGAGAAGAAAGGCTGAAATGCCAACGGACCTCTGTCTATTCTCTAATTCACCCGATCCGATAGTACCCGTTTTTGGAACGTCCAGTGCCAAAGTCACTGAATGGGTAAGTC